TGGAAAGAGCAAAAAAAAATTCTACGGCGTATAAATTTGTAATACGTGAATAACAAAATAAGGATTAAGGCCCTTAGATCTATTTCCTTCGTCGAAAAAGGGACAGAATTGTCTGAACCCCTTTCCTTGTTATGTTCGTTAGGTTCAAGTCTGACGAGAATAATATTCTACGACTAACAACTCATTTATTTTTAAACCAATCCATTTACTATCTATTATTTGATTTACTAAGCCTTTATATTGGAATGAGTCAATAGTCAAATGGTTTGGCACTCCTTCCTGAGGGGATGAAACAATATAATTTTGAATCAGAGCTTTTGATCTTTGTTTATCCTTCGTAGTAATAATATCTCGGGGTTTGCAACGATAACTTGGTATATCCACTATATGACCATTAACTAAAATATGTCTATGGTTAACTAATTGCCTGGCTCCGGGAATGGTCGAAGCCATACCCAATCGAAAAAGGATATTATCCAACCGCATCTCAAGTAGTTGTAGTAAAACCTGGCCTGTTGACCCTTTGGCTTTTCCAGCGATATGCACATATCTAAGTAATTGTCGCTCTGTCAGACCATAATGAAAACGCAATTTCTGTTTTTCTTCTAAACGAATACGATATTGCGATCTTTTCCCGGAACGCAATGGGTTTTTAAGATCACTTCCGGATCTAGGTCTTTTATTAGTTAATCCCGGTAAAGCCCCCAGACGGCGTATTTTTTTGAAACGAGGTCCTCGGTAACGAGACATAAAGTAAAGACTCCTTTTTATTTTATTGAAATTTCATTCATTTTACATTACAGAAGAAATCAAAATTAAGACTGAACTAAAGGATAAACAAAGCAAAGCGAAATCTATTGAAATATTACAAAATAGAATGAAATGTGTTGTGTTAATATCCATATTTTTTGTTGTATATATAGAAATAAGATTAAGGTGATTTATTATATATATATAAAATATAAATCTAATTGGATCTAATCAACTTAATTACCGCGACATACATAATAGATTATAGATTAGTGACTCAACGTTTGGAGAAATGGAGAGGAGAGATTCTCAATTATGGAAAAATCAATAGAGAAAAAAGCCGGCTATCGGAAACCATCGCATTACAAATGCGATGCTCTAACCTCTGAGCTAAGCGGGCTCACATAACAGAAATAATGCATAGGAATTCAAGAGACTACCAGATCCCCGCTATTAGCTGTAAAGTTCATATGAACTATATATATTTTTAATATAAACTATTTAATAGAAACTATATATTATATATTCTAGTTCATAATTCTATCCATAACATAATATAACTAATAAAAAAATATTAAATTAATATTAATAATATATTTAATAAATAAATATATCTAATAATATGACTAAATAGAATTCTATTCTAATAATGTAACAGAAATCAAATCTGACTAAATTTTATTATTATACATAATAAGATGATATACATTTACATTGCTGTTATTTTTCTATTTTTTCTATTTCGAATTTATTATATTTATAAATATTTATTATATAATGTAATGTAAAAAATATATATTAAATATATATATTAAATTAAGTAATTCGAAATAGAAAAAATAGAAAAATAATAATTTCGAATAATATTATATTGAAATTGGAATTCTTTTTTCTATTTTAGAATAGTTCTAACAAATAATAAGGTTAACTATATTCATATTATAGCGGATCAGTCCTAAGAAAAGTATAAAATAAGGATAAAGATACAACAATAAAAATTATAATGAGACTCTGATTTCGTTCGAAAAAGGATGAAGATAGGACAAAAAAAAGAAGGAAGAATATCGACCCTTCCAGTATTACAAAGCACACTCTAAAAATAAAAGGAGAGGGGGACGTATATATATGTGGTATATACCTCTCTGTATTGAATTGTGGATACATCAATGATAGAATCATTTCTGATTGAAACAAAGATAATTCATACAATAGAGGTGGAACGAGAGGGGATAGCCAAAAAAATCAAATAGGCGTACACAATTTTTTAATATAGGAATCATTATATAATGAACTCAATGGTTTCAAGATAAATGAAAGAATTGGGTAAAATTACAACTGGATCCTTGTCTAAAAAGGGGATATGGCGAAATTGGTAGACGCTACGGACTTGATTGGATTGAGCCTTAGTATGGAAACCTGCTAAGTGAAAACTTCCAAATTCAGAGAAACCCTGGAACTAAAAATGGGCAATCCTGAGCCAAATCTTTCTTTTTTGAAAAGCAAAGGTTTAAAAAAGAGAATAAAAAAGGATAGGTGCAGAGACTCAATGGAAGCTGTTCTAACGAATGGAGTTGACTACGTTGCATTGGTAACTGAAATTTATAAAAAAAAATGATTAATCGGACGAGAATAAAGAGAGAGTCCCATTCTACATGTCAATACCGACAACAATGAAATTTATAGTAAGAGGAAAATCCGTCGACTTTAGAAATCGTGAGGGTTCAAGTCCCTCTATCCCCAGTAAAAAAGC